TATATATATATATATATATATATATATACATATGTGTATTATATTTTTCATTAAATTTTTTTGGTAAAGTTTGATTTTGGTTTTYATATTAGTTTTATTATTTTTTTGCATGTAAGATTTTMATTTGATTAAAAKTTTTTTTTGCAGCATTTAATTTTAWTAATTAAATAAATTTAGAATTATAAATTATATAATWAATATRGACAAAAAAATTGTGCCRGCAGTRGCGGTTAAACGTTTTATATAAATTAATATTTTTWAATGATAAATTATATTAATTAATATTTATATTATGAAAATAAATTTTATGGTGAAGTTAAATTTTTTTATTATATGTATATATGAAGATATATATGAATGTATATATTATTTTATGAAATTTAAAATTTAAACTAGGATTAGATACCCTATTATTTTAAATGTTAAAATTTTATTTTAATAATTAATAGTTATGTTCTTTAAAATTAAAAAAATTGGCTGTATTTAAAACTAATTAGGGGAATTTGTTTATTAAACGATAATCCGCGAGGTATCTTACTTTAATTAATTTAATTTATTTATTTTCGTTATCAGAATATTTTTTTAGAATTTAAATTTTCATGAAATTTTATAAAAAATTATATTTCAGATCTAGATGTAGTTTATATTAAAGTTTAAATGAGTTACAATAAAAATTTTATTTTTGGATAATAAATTGAAATATTTATTTAAAATTGGACTTAATAGTAAAATTAAAAATTATTTTAATTTGAATTTAGAATTAAATATGTACAAATCGCCCGTCACTCTCATTAAAAAATGGGATAAGTCGTAACAAAGTAAATATACTGGAAAGTGTATTTAGAATTCAAATTATTAGNAAAAATTTTTTATTTACAATAAATAAATTAGTTGTTTAATTCAACTTAATTTGAAATTAATAAATTATTTAATTTTTTATTTAAAAATTTTTATTCAATAAAAATATTTTTATTAAAATTTATGTTTTAGTATTTTTAAAAGAATAAATTAATTTTATTATAGTATATTTGTATATTAATATATATTTGAAATAATTTGAAAATTAAAATTTTTATTCAAGTAAATTTTATTTATTGTACCTTGTGTATCAGGGTTAATCAAAAWAATARTAATAATTTATATTYATCTCGAATTTAAARAATCTATTTAATTTATAAAATTATTTTTAATGTTTAATAATTATTTTAAATTTTTAAATAGAAATAAGACGTTTTTCGTTTTCAAAATTATCTAGTTTTTTGATAAATAAATTTAATTGAGATATTAAAATGAATAAATATTTCATTTAAATAAAATAATTATTTTTAATATTAAAGTTTTAAGGGATTAGCTTTAATTCTAATTTTTATAATAAAAAATATTTCGAATTAATATTTTTAGGCTTAGAAATAGTTTTAATTTGAAAATTGTGATAATTTTATGTAATATATATATATATATATATATATATATATATATAAATAAATAAATAAATAAATTTTAATTTTATTTAATTTTATATTAAAATAATTTAATTAATAATATTTTAATTTAAATAATGATTAAATTAGTAAATAAAAATATATTTTGTATTTATTTTATGAAAGTTAATTATAAAGAATTCGGCAAAAAAAATAATTCGCCTGTTTAACAAAAACATGTCTTTTTGATATAAATAAAAAGTCTGATCTGCTCAATGAAAATTTTAAATAGCCGCAGTATCTTAACTGTGCAAAGGTAGCATAATAATTTGTTCTTTAATTTAGGACTAGAATGAATGATTTGACGAGATTATTGCTGTTTCATAATTATTAATTATTGAATTTAATTTTTAAGTTAAAAAGCTTAAATTTTATTAAAGGACGAGAAGACCCTATAGAGTTTTATAATTAAATTGATTTTATAATATAATTATTTTTATTAAATTAATTAAATTATTTTGTTGGGGTGATAATTAAATTTAATAAACTTTTTATTTATTTTTACATTTATTAGTGAATTTATGATCCTATTTTTTAGATTGATAGATTAAATTACCTTAGGGATAACAGCGTTATTTTTTTTAAAGTTCTTATTAACATTAAAAATTGCGACCTCGATGTTGGATTAAAATTTATTTTAGGTGTAGATGCTTAAATATTAGGTCTGTTCGACCTTTAAAATTTTACATGATCTGAGTTCAAACCGGTTTAAGCCAGGTTGGTTTCTATCCTTAATTATAATAAAAATTTTTAGTACGAGAGGACCAAAATTTTAAATTATTTAATTTTTAATAAATGAATTTTAATAATTTTTTACTATTTTGTCAGATTAATGTAATAAATTTAGAATTTATTTATGTATATATTTATATACAATTAGTAATTTATTTAAATGAAGTTTATATAATTTTTTTAAGAAGATTAATTTTATTGATTATAGTTTTATTAAGGGTAGCTTTTTTAACGTTATTGGAACGTAAAGTTTTAGGGTTAATTCAAATTCGAAAAGGTCCTAATAAAGTAAGAATTATTGGTATTTTACAACCTTTTTCTGATGCTATTAAATTATTTTCTAAAGAGTATTCAATTCCTTTAATGTCTAATTTTTTACCTTATTTTTTTTCTCCTTTAATTATATTGATATTAATATTGATTTGTTGAATAACAATACCATATGTTACTAATTTTTATTCATTTAATTTAAGAGTAATTTTTTTTTTATGTTGTTTAAGAATAGGGGTTTATCCTGTTATAATTTCTGGTTGATCTTCTAATTCTAAATATTCTTTTTTAGGTATATTACGAACAGTTGCTCAAACTATTTCTTATGAGGTAAGATTAGTTATGGTTATTTTATCATTTATATTTTTAATTGAAGGTTATTCAATAATTTATTTTAATTTATATCAAAATTTTATTTGATTTTTTTTTTTTACTTTTCCTTTGAATTTAATTTGATTTATTATTTGTTTAGCAGAAACTAATCGAACACCATTTGATTTTTCTGAGGGGGAGTCTGAGTTAGTTTCTGGATTTAATATTGAATATAGAGGGGTAGGATTTTCATTGATTTTCTTATCTGAATATTCAAGAATTTTATTTATAAGAATATTATTTGTTTTAATATTTTTGGGGGGTGATTTAATAAATTTTATTTTTTATTTAATAATAATTTTTATTAGATTTTTATTTATTTTAATTCGTGGTACTTTACCTCGTTTACGTTATGATAAATTAATAATAATAGCTTGAAAAAAAATTTTACCAGTTTCGTTAAATTATTTAATTTTATTTTTAGGTTTAAAGTTTATATTTAATTGTATAATTGTATAAATTTATAATATAAGAATAAAATCAATAAAAGGTTAAAACTTTTATGTTATGTTTTCAAGACATAAACTTATTCAAGTTCATTGATTTTAAAATATAATTATATCCCATAATTTAGTAATTATTGGATAAAATAAATAATAAGAAAAATAATTTAATGTTAAAATTTGTCCAATAAAAATGTAAGGGTCTTCAACAGGTCTTATTCCGATTCATGTTAGTATTAAAATGATTGTGATAAAAATTCAATAAAATAATTTATTTATAGGATAAAAATTTAATCTTTTAAAATTTATTATTTTATAAAATGGTATAATTAATAAAATTAAAATTGATAGTAATAAAAGAATTACCCCTCCTAATTTATTAGGAATAGATCGTAAAATAGCATATGCGAATAAAAAGTATCATTCTGGTTTAATGTGAGGAGGTGTAACTATAGGATTAGCTGGAATAAAATTATCTGGATCTCCTAGTAAATTTGGGTTTGTTAAGATAATATAAATTAATATTATAAATATAATAATAAATCCAATTAGATCTTTTAATAAAAAATAGGGTTGAAAAGAAATTTTATCAATATCTCTATTTGTTCCTAAAGGGTTTCTTGAACCTGTTTGATGAAGAAATATTAAATGAATTATTACTATTATTAAAATTACAAATGGAACAATAAAATGAATAGTAAAGAATCGTGTTAATGTTGCGTTGTTAATAGAAAATCCTCCTCATAATCATTGTACTAAATATTCTCCTAAGTAAGGAATTGCTGAAAGTAAATTAGTAATAACAGTAGCTCCTCAAAAAGATATTTGTCCTCATGGTAGAACATATCCTAAGAATGCTGCTGCTATTGTTATTAATAAAATAATTGTACCTGTAATTCAAGTTGGTTTAAAATTAAATGATCCATAATATATCCCTCGTCCAATATGTATATATATACAAATAAAAAATATTGATGCTCCATTTGCATGAATATTTTTAATTATTCATCCGTTATTAATATCTCGATAAATGTGAATAATTCTATTAAAAGCTAATTCGACATTTGGAGTATAGTGTATAGCTAAAAAAATACCGGTAATTAATTGTGTAATTAAACATATTCCAAGTAAAGATCCAAAATTTCATATTGAAGAAATATTAGATGGGGTTGGTAAATCAATTAATGAGCTATTAATAATTTTTAATAGACTATTTTTTAAACGTAATGGTTTCATTAATTTGTAAAAAATATTTAAAAATTTTTTCGTAAAGATCCTAAATTAATGTTAGAAATTTTTACTACAATAATTAATGTAATAAATAAGTAGTTAATTATTATAAATGAAATTAAAAATGTTGGTTTGTTAAATAATTTATTTAATGATATTCTTAATATTAAACTTTTTTTTATATTTAATTCTATTAAATTAATTGAATCTTCTGTTAATAAATTAAATTTATTTAAATTAATAAAAAAAAATATTATTAATAGTATAATATAATTTATTATTATTCATTTGTTAAAAAAAAATTTGACGTTAGAGATTAATCTTGATACGTAAATGAAAATAATTAATAATCTTCCTAGGAAAATTAAAAAAAGTATATAAGAGAATCAGAATCTTACACTTATTATTCCTGTTGTTATAGTAATTAGAATTGTTTGAATTATTAAAATTATTCCAAGAGAGAAGGGTGTTTTTGATATATATATTGTAAGTGTGTTTAATAATATTAATGCAATAAAAATTTTTATAATAAATTAAATTAATTAATTAGTTTTAAAAAAAATATTTTTTCTTTGATTTACAAAATCAATATTTTATATAAACTATTAAAACTTTACAAAAAATATTTTATAAAAAATATTAATTTTGGAGATTAATGATAGAAAATTTTTCTTTTTTTGAATTATATATATATATATATATATATATATATATAATTATTTTAATATTAGATTCGAATTATTCAATTTATATAATATTTATATCAAGTTTTTTTAGATTAAGATTGAATCGATTTCATTCATTTATAGTTTTATTAACAATTGAATTTATTATTTTAATTTTATATTTTATATTATTTTTGTTATTAAATTTATATATTATAGAATTGTATTTTATTATAATTTTTTTAATTTTTAGAGTATGTGAGGGTGTTTTAGGTTTATCTATTTTGATTTTTATAATTCGTTTACATGGGAATGATTATTTTCAAGTTTTAAATATTTTTTAATGATAAAGTTTTTTATATATTTAATTTTTTTAATAATTGTATCAAAAAATTTAAATTTTTGATTTTTTCAGTTTAATTTATTTTTTTTAAGATTTTTATTTATATTTTCTGGAAATTATAGTTTTGAATTTAAAAGAGTAAGAATATTTTTCGAATGTGATAATTTATCTTTTGGATTAGTTTTATTATCTTTATGAATTTCTTCTTTAATAATTATATCTAGTTATTTTATTTATGATTTAAAGATTTTTTTAAACTATTTTATTATATTAATTTTTTTTTTAATTATATTTTTATTATTAACATTTACGGTAAATAATTTATTAATGTTTTATATTTTTTTTGAATGTAGATTAGTTCCCTACTTTTTTTTAATTTTAGGGTGAGGTAATCAGTTAGATCGGTTACAAGCAGGTATTCATTTATTATTTTATACTTTATTTGCTTCTTTACCTTTATTATTAGGAATTATTTATTTATTTAATGAATTTAAAAATTTAAATTATATTTTTTCTATAGAAAATTTATTTCAAGTTTATTATTTTTATATCTTTATTTCATTAATTTTTGCTTTTTTAGTAAAATTACCAATTTTTTTTATACATTTATGATTGCCTAAGGCTCATGTTGAAGCTCCTGTATGTGGGTCAATAATTTTAGCAGCTATTATGTTAAAATTAGGTGGATATGGTTTATTACGTGTTTATATATATTTAATTAAATTAGGGGTTCAGTTTAATATTTATTTAATTGTAATAAGTTTAATAGGGGGGATTTACATTAGTTTAATTAGTATATTTCAAGTTGATTTAAAGTCTTTAATTGCTTATTCTTCTATTGCTCATATAATAATAATATTAGCTGGTATATTAACTTTAATAAATTGAGGTATGTATGGTTCTTATTTATTAATAATTTCTCACGGTTTATGTTCATCTGGTTTATTTTGTTTAGTTAATATTGTTTATGAACGTTTAAGTAGCCGAAGTTTATTTATTAATAAAGGTTTAATGAATTATATACCTAGAATATGTTTATGATGATTTTTATTATGTTCTTCAAATATAGCTTCTCCTCCTTCTTTAAATTTATTAGGTGAAATTATATTAATTAGTAGATTAATTATATGAAGAAAAATAATTTTTATATTAATTATTTTTTTATCTTTTTTTAGATCTTGTTATACTTTATATTTATATTCTTTTACTCAACATGGAAAATTAAATTATTATTTTTATTCTTTTTCACAAGGATGTATTCGTGAATATATTTTATTAATATTTCATTGAATTCCTTTAAATTTAATTATTTTAAATACGGAAATTTTTTTTATGTGAGTTTAATTTAATTTAAATAGTTTATTAAAAATATTGATTTGTGGTATCAAAGAAAATTAATTTAATTTTTAAATTATCTTTTTATTAAATATTTGTTTTATTAGATTTTTGTTAATTATTTTTTTTAGTATATTATTGTTTATAATTAGAATTTATTTTATATTATATGATTTGGTTTATTTTATTGAGTATAATTTAATTGAAATTAATTCTTCTTGTATTGTTATAATTTTTTTATTTGATTGAATATCATTAATTTTTATAAGAACAGTATTATTTATTTCTTCTTTAGTTATTTTGTATAGAAATTCTTATATATTGAATGATTTAAATTTAAATCGATTTATTATATTAGTTATTTTATTTGTTTTGTCAATAATATTAATAATTTTAAGTCCAAATTTAATTAGAATTTTATTAGGTTGAGATGGTTTAGGTTTAATTTCTTATTGTTTGGTAATTTATTATCAAAATGTAAAATCTTTTAATGCAGGAATATTAACAGTTCTTTCAAATCGTATTGGAGATATTTTTTTATTATTATCAATTTCTTGAATAATAAATTTTGGTGGATGAAATTTTTATTTTTATACAGAAATTTTAAAATCTAATGTTTATATAATAATAATTACTATGATAATTTTATTAGCTTCATTTACTAAAAGAGCCCAAATTCCATTTTCTTCTTGGTTACCTGCTGCTATAGCTGCTCCAACTCCTGTATCTTCTTTAGTTCATTCTTCTACTTTAGTAACGGCAGGGGTTTATTTATTAATTCGTTTTGAAAATTTATTTAATAGAGAGTATTTTATTAATTATTTTTTATTATTTTCTAGGTTAACAATATTTATATCTGGCTTAAATGCTAATTTTGAATTTGATTTAAAAAAAATTATTGCTTTATCTACATTAAGTCAATTAGGTTTAATAATAAGAATTTTATTTTTAGGATTTAAATTTTTAGCTTTTTTTCATCTTTTAATACATGCATTTTTTAAGGCGTTATTATTCATATGTTCAGGTATTTACATTCATAGTTTAAATAATTTTCAGGATATTCGTATTTTAGGTTCTATATTTAATCAAATACCTTTTACTTCAATTTGTTTCCATTTTTCTAATTTATCTTTATGTGGATTTCCTTTTCTAGCTGGATTTTATTCAAAGGATTTAATTTTAGAAATACTTTTAATGTTAAATTATAATATATTTATTATGATAATTTTTTTTATTTCTACTTTTTTTACTGTTTCTTATACTTTTCGATTAATTTATTTTTCTATATTAGGTTGATTTAATATAATTAGATTAAATTTTTTAAATGATTATGATTTATATATAAATAATTCTATATATTTTATAATATTAATAGTAGTGTTTGGGGGTTCAATATTTAGATGATTAATATTTCCTTATAATTATTTTATTTTATTACCTTTTTATTTAAAAATTTTACCTTTAATTATTATTATTTTTGGTATAATTTTTGGATTTTTTGTTTATTATTTAAATTTAAAGATATTTAAATTAAAATTTTATTTTTTAAATATATTTTTTAGAATAATATGGTTTTTACCAATTATTTCTTCTTATGGGATAATTAAAAATATTATATATTTGAATAAGGAGATAACATTAAGATTTAATCAAAATTGGATAGAATTTTATAAAAGTTCAATTATTTTAATTTTTTTAAAAAATTTTTCAGGAATTTTAGAATTATTTTTATTTTATTTTAACAATATTTTAAATTTATTTTTAATTTTTTTTATTTTATTAATATATTATTTATTTATTGTATAATGTTTAAATAGCTTAAATTTTTAAAGCATATTATTGAAGATGATAAAATGATTTTTTGATCTTTAAACATAAATTTATAAAATTTTAAATTTATTTTTACAATGAAAATGTAATGTTTTAAAATAAACTATATAAATTAGAAATATAAATGTATTTTAATCATTTTAAAAAAAGTTAGAAGCTTTTTATTTAATATTTCTTAATTGGAATTTAATTCAGTTTTATTATTAACAATAATAAGCCTCTTTTTGGCTTCAATTAATTAATAGGTAAATTAAAATTATATATATATATATATATATATATAGATAAATTAATTTAATATTAATAATTTTTGAATGCAGATCAAATGTTATATTTAACTATTATCCTATAAAGTTTAAAGAAGAGTTATTTAAATAACTAAAATTTCAGGTCGAAACTGAATATAAAATTTATTTCAACTTTATTTAAATTCAGTTTAATGCTCCAAATTTTCATTCATAGTAAAGACCAATTAATAAAATTATAATAAAAAATAAAGTTATAAATAATCAGATTTTTATATTTGAAATAGGTAAAATTAAGATTATTGGGAGTATTAGGGTTACTTCTACATCAAAAATTAAAAAAATTACCGCAATTAAAAAAAATCGGATAGAAAATGTTATACGAGGATTTCCTTTTGGGTCAAATCCACATTCAAAAGGTGAATTTTTTTCTGATTCATAAATTGTTTTTTTTGATAAAATTAATGAAATTAATATTATTAAAATAGTGATTGTGATAATTATTAAAGAAATGTAAATTATTAATTTAATTATTTATACTAAAAATAATTAGACTTTTTGATTGGAAATCAAATATACTTTTTATATTATATAAATAATTTAGTATACTCTTCATCAGTAAACAGAAATATAAAGGAATAATCATACTACATCAACAAAATGTCAATATCAAGCAGCTGCTTCAAATCCAAAATGATGAAATTTAGAAAAATGATTTAAGTAAATACGAAAAAAATTGATTAAAATGAATGTTGTTCCAATTAATACATGTAAACCGTGGAATCCAGTTGCAATAAAAAATGTTGAACCATAAATTGAGTCAGCTATAGAGAATGGTGCTTCTTTATATTCATATCATTGTAAAAATGAAAAACAAATTCCTAATAAAATTGTTAATAATATTCTTTTTAATGATTCTTTTTTAAAATTATTTATTATTCTATGATGAGCCCATGTGATTGTAGCTCCTGATGAAACTAAAATGATTGTATTTAATAAGGGAATTTCATAAGGATTAAAAGGTAAAATGTTTTTAGGGGGTCATATTCTTCCAATTTCAATTGAAGGGGAAAGGGATCTATGGAAAAAAGTTCAAAAAAATGATAAAAAGAAAAAAATTTCTGAAATAATAAATAAAATTATACCTAATTTTATTCCTATTAAAACGTTAGATGTATGTAATCCTTGAAATGTTCTTTCTCGAATGATATCACGTCATCATTGAAATATAATTATTATAGTAATTAATATTCCTAAAATTAATAAATTACTTAATTTAAAATTGAATCATTTAATTGATCCTAATAATATAATTATTACACTTAGAGATCCTAATAAAGGTCATGGGCTATAGTTTACTAAATGAAAAGGATGTTGGGGTGTATTAACTTGAATTAACATCATTATTTTACTTCTCTAGAATATAAAGTAACTAATACTATAAATACATAAGCTTGAATAATTGAAACAGCATATTCTAAAATTAATAGAGAAATTTGGGTTACTACTAATAAAGAAGATGATAATATCATAATTTTTGTTCCAATTCTTCTTAAAAGAGTTATTAATAAATGACCTGCAATAATATTTGCAGTTAATCGAACTGCTAAGGTTAAAGGTCGAATTAAATTTCTAATTGATTCAATTAATACTATAAAAGATATTAATGCATTAGGTGTATTTTGAGGTACAAGATGTGTAAATATATGATCTATATTTTTAATTCATCCAAATAGTATAAATCTTAATCATAAAGGAACTGATAAAGTTATACATGTAGCTAAATGACTGGTTCTTGTAAAAATATAAGGAAATAAACCTATAAAATTATTAAATAAAATAAATAGGAATAACGATGCAAATATTAATGTTCTATTAATTTTACTGTTTAATAAAATTTTAATTTCTAAGTTAATTTTGTATAATAAATTACTTAATAAAATTCTTTTTCGTGATAAAATTAATCAATATGTTGAGGGTAATAAAAATATTATAATTAATGTTCTTGATCAGTTTAATCTAAGTCTAGGTAAAAATGTTGATGTTGGGTCAAAAATTGAAAATAAATTTATTATCATTTTCAAGATAAATTATATTTTTTTATTTTTTTAAAAAAATTAGTTTTATTAAAAAAATTAATTTTTATAAAATAACAAAAAATCATTATTATAGAAAAGAATAAAGTAAAATAAAAGAAAAGAAATAATCAGTTTATAGGGTATATTTGTGGAATAAAAGAATATTAGAATTTCTAATATTTATAGTTTGACTAACTATTATTTTAATAAATTAATTCTTTTCATTAAGAATATTTGCTAAAATATTATAAAATGATTTAAGAGATCATTGCTTGCTTTCAGCCACTTAATGTTAAATTTATTTAGAATGATGAAACTCATTTTAAAAAGAACACTATAGGAGTTCTTTCAACTACAATTGGTATAAAGCTATGATTTGCTCCGCAAATTTCTGAACATTGTCCAAATATTAATCCTGGTCGTGTAATTAAAATTCTTGTTTGATTTAAACGCCCTGGGATGGCATCTAATTTTTTCCCTAAATTTGGTATAGCTCAAGAATGAATTACATCATTCGATGTAATGATTAATCGAATTTGTGTATTTAAAGGTACAATTATATTATTATCTACATCAAGTAAACGAAATGAATTATTATTTAAATTTTTATTTATATATGAATCAAATTCAATATTTTTGAAATCGGAATATTCATATGTTCAATATCATTGATGACCAATGATTTTAACAGTAATTAAAGGCTTATTAATTTCATCAGTTAAATATAATAAGTGAATAGAAGGAAAAGCAATTAAAATTAATATCACCGCCGGGGTAATTGTTCAAATAATTTCAATATTTTGTTTATTTAATAAATTTTTATTGATAAATTTATTAAAAATTATTATTGTTATAAGGTATATAATTAAAATAGTAATTAAGATTAAAATGATTATTGTATAATCATGGAAACCAATTAATTGTTCTATTGTTGGTGAATTTGCATCTTGAAATCTAATTGTTATTCATGTTGTCATTTCTAAAAAAAGATTTAAAATCTTTATTTATGGGGTTTAAATCCAATGCATTTATCTGCCATATTAGAATTTATTTAATGAAGGTACTTCATCATATCTATGATCTGATGGTGGTAATATTTGTATTCATTCAATTGATGAATTTAAATTTTCAGAAAATATTATTTGTCGTTGAGATGCTATTCTTTCTCAAATAATGAAAATTAAGTATAATACTCTAATAAATGAAATAATTGACCCAATAGATGAAAAAATATTTCATGTTAGAAATGCATCTGGATAATCTGAGTATCGTCGTGGTATTCCATTTAATCCTAAGAAATGTTGGGGGAAAAATGTTAAATTTACTCCTAAAAACATTATAGTAAATTGAATTTTTAGTCATTTGTTATTTAATGTTATCCCTGTAAATAGAGGATACCAATAAATAAATCCTGCTATAATTCCAAATACTGCCCCTATAGATAACACATAATGAAAATGTGCAACTACATAATACGTATCATGAAGAACAATGTCAATTGAAGAATTTGATAGTATAATTCCTGTTAATCCTCCTATTGTGAAAAGAAAAATGAAACCAAATGCTCATAATAAAGAAGAATTAAATTTTATGTAAGATCCATATAGTGTTGCTAGTCATCTAAAAATTTTAATTCCTGTAGGGATAGCAATTACTATAGTTGCTGCAGTAAAATATGCTCGGGTATCAACATCTATTCCAATCGTAAATATATGATGTGCTCAAACTACAAATCCTAATAATCCAATTGTTATTATTGCATAAATTATTCCAAGTGTACCAAATGTTTCTTTTTTCCCAGATTTTTGTGAAATGATATGAGAAATTATTCCAAAAGCTGGTAAAATTAAAATATAAACTTCTGGGTGTCCAAAAAATCAAAATAGATGTTGGTATAATACAGGGTCTCCTCCTCCTGAAGGGTCAAAAAATGTTGTATTTAAATTTCGATCTGTTAATAATATAGTAATTGCTCCTGCTAATACTGGTAGTGATAATAAAAGTAAAATTGCTGTAAGTTTTACTGCTCAAACAAATAAAGGTATTATATCAAATGATATTCCCATAGGTCGTATATTGATTATTGTAGAAATAAAATTAATAGCTCCTAGAATTGATGAAATACCTGCTATATGTAAAGAAAAAATTGTGTAATCTACTGAAGGACCTGAATGTCCTAAATTTCTTGATAGTGGGGGGTAAATTGTTCATCCTGTCCCTGTCCCTGAATCTACTAAACTTCTTGATAATAGTATAATTAATGATGGGGGTAATAATCAGAATCTTATATTATTTATTCGAGGAAAAGCTATATCAGGGGCCCCTAATATTAAAGGTACAAGTCAATTTCCAAATCCTCCAATTATAATTGGTATAACTATAAAAAAAATTATTAAAAATGCATGGGAGGTAACAATTATGTTATAAATTTGATCATCTCCAATAAAAGATCCGGGTATTCCTAATTCTATTCGAATAATTATTCTAGAAGATAGGCCTAGTATACCTGATCAAATTCCAAATATAAAATATAAAGTCCCAATATTTTTATGATTTGTTGAGTAAAATCATTTATTCAAAATTTTGATAAAATGGCTGATTATAGGCGATAAATTGTAAATTTATTTATGAAATTAATATTTCTTTTATTAAAATTAAAAAAAAATTATAATTTTTTATTTTTATAATTTTTTAGTTAATCTTAATAAAAAGGAGTTTTTTTACAGAATTTTTAAATTATATATAAAAATTAAATAATAAATAATTATTTAATGAAAATAAAAACATATATATTTATTAATTATTTAGACACATATTTATTAAAATCATGGAAATTAAAACATTAAGAAAATGCCATCTAAATTTCTTTATGTTATTAAATTAGGATCATGTATACAATGGATTAATGCTTATTGAAAAAGGAAGGGGAAACATACGGATAATTTAAATAAATTATTTAATTTTATTAATATAATTTTTGACCATTAATTATCCTTGATTTTAAAAGAATAAAAATTTAATAAAAATATTTCATTTAATTAATATATAATTAATTTATATGATTATCTTCATTTATATTACAAATAAGTATTTATATCTTAAAAAGATAAGCTAATTAAGCTAATGGGTTCATATCTCATAGATAAAAATTTTAATTTTTTTCTTTTTAAAATTATAAAATGCCTGAAAAAGGGTTATTCTGATAGGATAAATTATGTAAATAAACTTTACTTTTATAATTAATTAATGATAAGTTATATATTTTTTAAAAAATTTATACAATTAATTAATTTAAATAAATATTTTTATTTTTTATTATTTTTTAGAATTTTAATTATTATTAATTCAAGTTCTTGAATTAGTGCCTGAATAGGTATAGAAATAAATTTATTAATATTTATTCCTTTATTAATAAATAATAAGATTTTATCTAAATATTCTAATTCTTGTATAATTTATTATATTATTCAAGTAGGAGCTTCTTCTATATTATTAATAATAATTATAATAATGAAAATAACTTTTATTTTTAATATAAATTTATTTATTATAATAATTCAGTTAAGATTAATTTTAAAATTAGGAGCAAGTCCTTTACATTGATGATTAGTAAAAATTATAAATAATTTAAGTTGATTAAATTGTTTTTTAATTTTGACTCTTCAAAAAGTTGGTCCTTTATTTATATTAATTAATACTAATATTAGTTTATTGATTTATTTAAGGATATTATTATCTGGGTTTATTGGGTCATTTGTTGGTATTAATCAAACATCATTAAAATTAATTATAGTTTATTCTTCTTTAAATCATTTATCTTGAATATTTATATCAATAATAATTGATTTTTATATTTTTTTGATTTATTTATTATTTTATTTTATTAATAATTTTATAATTTGTTTATTTTTTATATATTTTAATATAAATTATTTAGATCAAGTTTTTAAATTTAATAATATAAATTATTTTATAAAATTTTTAACTTCAATGATATTTTTATCAATAGCGGGGGTTCCACCAATATTTGGATTTTTACCAAAATTTTTTGTTTTTATTATAATAGTTAAAAATTTATTTATTTTTGAATGTTTATTATTTATTATATTTACTTTAATTGTTTTATTTTATTATATAAATTTTATTTTATCTTCATTATTATATTTGAAATTAAATTTTAAATTAAATTTAAATAATTTAAATTTAAATTTTTATTATATTATTATTATTATATTTAATGTTTTTATTATATTAATAACTTATTTTTTATTAATATTATATTTTAATAATTAATTTATTTAATTAATATTTAAATTTTAATAATTGTATTATAATTTTAAATTTGCAATTTAATGTTATTATTTAACTATAAAATTAAAGATTTTAAGTTAATTAAACTAATAACCTTCAAAGTTTTAAATAAAAATTTAATTTTTTTAAATCTTAATATTAATAATAGAATTATACTATTTCTAAAGATTTCAAAAATCTTTGTGCTTTTTACACTAATTAATATATATATATAT